ATTCAATTGGAAGTTTTGATCCAATTCAAAATTTATGTTTCGCAATTTCATAATCCAACTTTTCACTTTCTAAGTGACTCATGGATAGAAATCACGAGAATTTTTATTTTTTCTCGAATTTTTCATTGAGAGGTAAAGGATTAAATCCTTTTAAGAAATAAAGTTTTTGATCGGAATATGAATAAGACCGAAAGACCCTTTAACTATTAAAGGGGTAATAGAACGAATCACACTTTTACCACTAAACTATACCCGCTACAATGCGATTATTGTATACAAATGGACCTTTTGTCGAACAGGAGAATTGGGCATGATCAAGATAGGATTGGATCATCAAAGAATCATCAAAATTAGAGTGTTGAAATTTTTCGTGGGGGGGATTTACAATTTAATGAGATTCTGAAAGGAGGGTTCATTTTATTTAAATTAAATAACTAAAGTTTTCTCTTTTGCTTAAGAAGTTTTGATAGCTACGGATCACAAAAAACACTAAAATCATAACAGAAAAATGCATTGTGGAAAAATCGATAGTTTCCTTTTTAGTTCCGAAAATGAAACTAAAATTCAAATAGAAAAAGAAAAAGAATGTAAATAGTCTTTCTTCTTTTTGTTGTTGCTTGAATATTTTATATTCAATTGAATATAATAAATAACAAGCATTTTTGTTTTCAAATCAAATAAATCATTATTTATCTATAATTCGTTGGAACAAAAAAAGGGGCCCGGCTAGGTACTGACCAGGCCAGGCCATCAGAATAAGAAGGGCCTTTCGAACAAAATCAACACAAAGATGTCTTCTTTTTTTTCTTTATTTTTCTTTTTTTATTTATAGGCTCGTTCTAGCCCTTCCTTTATCTAATCTAAAAGAAATTCCTGATTTGTATATCTCTATAGAATAGAGAAAGAAAGACTCCTTACATTATGTGTAATGTAGTAATTCTCTTTTTCAATTGGGAGAGATGGCTGAGTGGACTAAAGCGTCGGATTGCTAATCCGTTGTACGAGTTATTCGTACCGAGGGTTCGAATCCCTCTCTTTCCGGTTCCGTTGATGACTTGATTTATTTATTTATTTTTCAAATTTTTGAAATCTTAGTTAAACGTGTGGAATAGAAAAAATCCTAAGAAAATTTGAAAATTAACCAAGGAAAAACCCTTTGGATTTTATTCTTCACGTCCAGGATTACGTCCTGGATCATTAGATAGGAATCCAAAGATGAAGAGAGAAACAAAAAATATCACTACGGTATAAACGAAGAGTTTCAGAGTAAGCATTACACAATCTCCAAGATGATTTTTTTTTGAAAAAAAAAAAAAAAGAGAATAGATCTTCCATTTTTCTACCACATATCCTATTTTGACACCAAGAAATGAGGTTTTTCTAGAAATAGAAATGAATTGTCAGAAATTTATTTGGAATAAGAGTTTTTCATTAACAAAAATTTCTTTCATATCCAAATTCGATATTGTGGGAGACCCTAATAGAATTAATATAATAGGGTTAGGGTCTTTCACTGGAAAAGGGTCAAAAAAAGGAGGAAATGGGGTAAGCCGGATTTATGGCGACTATCCAAGAATTTCAATGTGTGAATCGAGGGTTCAGACTCTAAAACTTATCTGGTTTTATCAATTGTTAGAGAATTTTTTCTCGAAGAAATCATGAATCTTCTAGGATATTATTAAGGATCTCATCGAAAACTTACAGCAGCTTGCCAAACAAAGGCTAAGAGAAAAAAAAACACAGGTATGACTGGCATAACATCTACGATTGGATTCAAAAAAGCATAGGCTTCGGGCAATTTGCCGAAGAAAAAACTACTCGAATAAAGGGCAGAATTAAGACAAATACAGATCAAACTAAAGATATTAAGCATAACAGACATTTTGTTCTTGGAGATAATTGCATTTTGATTGAGTTATTGATATAAGGAAAAAGGAAGAAAGGAAGTAAGGTATAAAAAAATCCTTCTTTTTCTTTGAACCCACCCAATCAAAAATCCTCCAATTCTCAAAGGAGAATAGAAGAAATCATACTTTCATACAATATCTTAATTGAATTATATGTAATGATCAATAAATTTAGTTGAATTCTATATCTATATGGATTAAAATCCTAGTAATAATCTATTCTATAGATATTTGGACTGGAGTTGACAAACAACCAATAACAATATTATTGTTTCTTAGTGTAGATTAGAAATTGATAATGGGGCGTGGCCAAGTGGTAAGGCAACGGGTTTTGGTCCCGCTATTCGGAGGTTCGAATCCTTCCGTCCCAGAGCCATATCCATTAAATGAGGGAGTCTAATTAGTAATTAGATTTTTCTCGAGATCTCTGAATTCGAAACAAGAGCGAGTTCTTGATACTAATTAAATTCAATCAATAGGACTAAGTCTCTTAGTGGGTTAGACTAAAGCTTGACTAAATTTGGACTTATTGTTTGTCTTTGTAACTAGACAAGTCATTTCCCATACCGGACAGGATTCCTTTTTTTTTGCTCTATCATTCCCATAGAAAGAATAGGGGAGTGGATAGGAGATAATCAGTATTAATATAAATATCTGTATCTGTCCAAATCTCATTAACAAATGATCAAATAACATATTTATATATGTTTATATGTTATGGAATCGATGTATTTTCTTTGAATCTCGTTTTTTTATTTTATTTAGGTATTTTTTTTTGTTTGGCTATAATGAAGAATTGTAAATCTATGTAACGATTGGATTGAGGCAGGGGTGATTTATCCTATCCCTTTTATTCACTTTATGACAAGATTCGATTATTGAAATATTACTCAACCCCATGTTAAACAAAATGCATATAAAATGAGGAAATGTTTAGCTTATATGTATCGTTCTATTTCAATGACAATAGTCTTTCGGTTTTTGTGAAAAAGGTTTGGGATCCCTTAAATTTTTTAAACTAAAATTAGTTAAATTAAGTGTTATAGAATATCTATAACAGTGACAATTGTTCAGTCTATCTGATAGATACGAAAACCCCTCTCGATTTTTTCGATTTGGATTTTCGCAATCAGATGAAAAGAATAAAGATTCAAATCTTACCTTACATCAGTTTTTTTATCCATCTCATGAAAAAAAAATGGGATTTCTTTCTTCTTTTCTGTGATCTATTTATCTATTTGAAATCAGTGATGGGTCAATTAAAAAAAAAAGACTTATCTTTTAATGATGTCTAAATAGGAACCTTTTTCCATTCGAAATAGTTTTAATAAAAATTTGGAATGATTCCTTGTAAGTTGAATTTTTGGTACTCAAAAAGTAGGAAATAGGTCAATCTATCCTATTGAGTCACTTGAAGTAGCAGACTCAAAAAGAACTTATTTATTCGTTTATCTATTTCTATTTCTTTATATATATGTTAAAGATGGTGTCTTGCTAAGACTTCTTCAGAAAAATCTTTACACATATCATATATAGAAGAAAAAGTATAGATTACGCGATGTCTATGTACAACTGAACCAATGACTATTCATGATTCCATGATTGAATCAATTCCATACCGGTTCCAAATTAGAGGAATGTTATGGTAAAACTTCGTTTGAAACGATGTGGTAGAAAGCAACGTGCGACTTGAAGGACAGATCCGTTGTGGATTTTTACATCCGCTATTTTATATTTATATAGGAATGAAGGTGCTCTTGGCTCGACATCGTTTGTTCTGTTCCACTCGAACCCTTCATTTTTTTTTCTTTTTGTTGGGTTGTAAATAGTCCACGATGGAGCTCGAGTGGACGAGTGGAAAGGATTAATTCATTTCTCGGGGGCAAGGATCTAGGGTTAATGCCAATCAATAAATTGGAACAACTTCGTAAATATATCTTCGAGATAGAAATGGAAAGGATCCAATTTGAGCAAGTTTCCAATTCAAAAGCAAAACCTGTTGGAATTGATCAAACGTTTTCGATCCAAAGTGTATCACGCGGGAATCAACTGTCCGTAGGATTCTTTGATAGAAAGAGAAATCACAAAAAAGGGTATGTTGCTGCCATTTTGAAAGGATTAAGAAGCACCGAAGTAATGTCTAAACCCAATGATTTAAAACAAAGATAAAGGATCCCAGAACAAGGAAATACCCTTTTAATTGTCTCGATAGTCTCAATAACTGGATCAGACTGAAGAATCAAAATAGAATTTTAAACGAGACAAACAAAAGGGGGTAAAGACCACTCAATAAATGAAATTTATTAAAGATTTTTTCCTTTAAGCTATTTGAGAGTTATCCAACTTGAGTTATGAGTACGAATGGTTTCTTTTTCATTTTCAGGAAGGAAGAAGAAAAAAAAGACTTAAATCATAGTCTAATTGATTTTATAGGCTCATTTGTCATTTATTAGAATTCCATACATAGACAAAACTTAGAATCAAATCATTTTTTCTCGAGCCGTATGAGGAGAAAACTTCCTATACGTTTCTAGGGGGGGGTATTGTTCATCTACATCTATCCCAATGAGCCGTCTATCGAATCGTTGCAATTGATGTTCGATCCCGAAGAGAAGGAAAAGATCTTCGAAAAGTGGGTTTTTATGATCCACTGAAGAATCAAACTTATTTAAATGTTCCTGCTATTCTATATTTCCTTGAAAAGGGTGCTCAACCTACAGGAACTGTTCAGGATATTTTAAAGAAGGCAGAGGTTTTTAAGGAACTTCGACCTAATCAAACGAAATTCAATTAAAGAAATACCAAGGGGGGGTAGTGATTTTTATATAACTTTGTATAACTTTTCTCTACTATTTTTTTATTTCCCCCCTTAATCCTACTTTATTCGTATCTATTTCTCATTGCTTCTGTCGAATTCCATGGTCGATAACAACAAAACCTTAGTTTATTGATCATATAAATCTCAAATTCGGACATTTCATTTCTTTCAATTATGTGGTTTTCGTTGGAATTTGACTAACCAACAAGGAATCCAGTTTGTTTATTCCACTTAGATTGATGAAATACATTAAAAATCCAATATTTTTTTTTTTC